TAACTGGAAAAGTAGAAACAAGACTAGATATAATTTGATCATTATGATCAAATCCAAAATCTTTGTAGATAGAGCCGATCGTTAGGTCCCAGCCATGGGGCGAATGGAATCCTATACATAAATCCGTTAATAAAAGAATAGAAAAAGCTTTTATTGTGTCGCTTAAATTATATAGAAATTCTTGAAGACAAGAGTTAAGAAAAATAAGTTCTTCATTACCTAAAATAGAATAAACACTTAGAATAAGGAAAGAAATTATATTTGTTGAGAAATGTAAAATCGTATGGATACGACTCTGATTGTGCATCTTGATCAATTGGGTCGTTTCTTTGTATACTCCGGCGTGAAGCTTTTGTAAGGGCCCTTCCGCGTATTCCTTTATCATTTCGTCGAAGAGGGATAGTTCCTCTAATTCTATGAATTTTTTTAGAATAACCTTTTCTTGAACTTTATTCAAAAAAATTTCGGAGTGCCTGATATTCCACCAATTATTAACCCAAGATTCTAGACTTTTATTAAATGTAAATGAGAGAGCGATCCACCAAGGCAAAAATACTATAGATGCAAAATAGAGTAGGGAATTAAATGCTTTCTTTTTTGCCATTTGCACGTCTGTTAATTTTGAAATAAACTCATCTCAGTCGTCGACTCTATATGATACTAATATTTCTATCAAGTATCAGTTCTATTACTTTACAAGTCTCGAGCCTATAGCCCTGTTTTTTATTTGTGATTCAGTACAGTGATTGGTCCTTGAATTGAGAAAGAATAGAGAAAAACAATACATAAATACAATAAGAAAGATTCAAGAAATAAAATAAATAAACTAGAATATTAAATATTCTATATAGAATATTTGGATAGAATATTTGTTGAATATATATCAATTGCTGAAATTCGAAGTAATTGTCTCTTTTGGTGACTGCACGAAAGAAGCATTTCAAATTATTCAATATTAGAATTAGAATCTTATTCGAGTTTCGAGACGCAAGACCTCCCCGGTTATCAAGATATCAAAAAATTTTGATAAAAAAAACTCGCCCGTGGCCCGCAGTACAGGAATAATTCAGATAAATTTATCGGTTTTGAAATGTTTTGATACAGGATTTGTTACTTCTTTCGTTACTGAATTAATTTAAGTGCATTTACATACGCATAAAAAAAATTTATGGACAAAATGAGTTCGTTTTATGATTGTTTTGTGTACGTTTACTTTTTTGTTCTAATCAAAGTTCGGCATAAACTTCAGTTAACTTATGCTATAGAAAAAAGAGAAAGATAATTCTTGAATTATTGTTTTTTCTTTAACTTTTGGAAAGCTTTTCTTTCAAAATACTTCAATTGGTACACGCAAGAAATAGGCCAATTCCGCGGCTTTCTGTTCAATTTCTCGTAGAGTAAAATTCTCATCGATACGAGTCAAAGGAATGGACCCATGGCCTCTGATTTCCATATAAAGTATAGGACGAGCATAAATACCTTCTTTAACTTCTATTCTGATGGATTGAATGTCTTTCATAAGGAAGCGCAGGAAGATGCGACGATTTTTTCCAGGAAATCCCCAACGAAAAATACACACTATTCCTTCTTTTATATCGAATCGATCATAACCACTACCCACATTCCACGAAATTGTGCACCACAAATATGAACTAATAAAAAGACCCGCAATTCCATAGAAAGACATCACGATTCCTTGTGGAAAAAAAAGAATTTGCTGAGAGGGAAATAACAGTATAAAATTCCTACCAAGATAACTAGAAATTCCAACCAACAAAAATCCTAATGAACCTAAAAAAAGGATAAAGGCCCAGCATAAATTACTTGGTTTTCTAGACCCCGCTATAAGTTCTATCCATATACGGTCTGATCGACAACTCATACTATACTAGATCTAGTTGCATTTTATTATAATGGGGAGATTAACCCCAATAAATTTGACTTTATTTTTTTTGTTTCCGAAGTAACCCTCATCAACTAGCACTATTAGGCTGTGAAGCTTTAGAAGTAATTCATCAATTGCTTAGAGCTAACCTAAAAGAATAACCCTTTTTATATAATTTATTATAGATATATCGATTTTATCTTTCAGAAATTCCTCCCGATACCGTTTTCTTTTCAAATAACAACTAGAAGTCATTTACTCATATATGATGGTTATGTATACGAGCTTCTGCTTGGAGGAAGCTACCCGTTATACCATATTCTACTAAATGGATATTTGTGTTATGATACAAATAAGCCTAAGTATTTAAAAAAAAAAAATAGAAATAGATAAGATTTAACCCTATAATATCTAAAAAATCTTGGTTTTTTGAACATGAAGAGATAAAGAAACCATAGCAATTGCCGGAAATACTAAGCCCACTAAAGGCACAAAAATAGCGGGTAAGTTGCTGATAGTTGTCATAGAATGGGTACCTCGATTTAATATTTGTACCTGGTATATATTGTTATATTAACATTTTAACCTGTTATTGTTATAAAGATATCTTATACT